TACGAATTAAGAGAAAATAATAAACCTTATCCCATTCGGATAAATCTCATCTCAGATTTCAGATTATATATGACTGTTTATGTCTCTAGCAGGACCACTTGATGAAATGTGGGGGGAAATGGGATAAATGGCTGATACTACTGGAAGGATTCCTCTTTGGATAATAGGTACTGTAACTGTTATTCCTGTGATTGGTTTAATAAGTATTTTCTTTTATGGTTCATATTCCGGATTGGGCTCATCTCTGTAATAATTATATGAACTGATTTGTAGACATGAAAACGTAAGAACTCAACGACGACCCCCTTTATTTATTTGTTTTAAACGAGGGCGGTTCGTTGGGTTCTTACTTAAATAATCATAAAATCATAATATATCTATTGATTTCATATAATTTCTAATTTCATAATAAAAAATATTAAATGGAAAAACTTTTATGGTTCCGAACCTTTTTTTTTTTATTTTTACTTTTTTATAATGATATTTGAGCTTCATTGGTTGATTCAGACCATCTGCTCTTTGAGAATATCAATCCAAATTTTGAAGAGTTTCTTTCATATTGACAAAGTTCAATTTGAATTTATTCAATAAATTCAATTTTGATTGAAAGGTTGAAAAACAAAAAAAGAAGAGTAAAAGTAAAATAATCTTAATCTTAATATACATACACTATGACTATGAATGTGGTACAAGTTATTCTGAATATCTCGTAGAAAAAAAAGAAACAAAAAGTTTTTCATCATTTTTTTGATCATACAAAATTGTCAACAAAAAAATAATTTGTTTGAAACTTGAGAAATCGGAAAATCTAGAAATTCATTTCAGACAATTGAACTTTCTCAAACTGTTTCTTTTTAAGAACTAAAAAGATTTGTGACAAAATAACAGAGGACAAGAAGAGCAAAAGACCTTGCACACGTAATGTATCTTGAAGTACTATTTCTGCATCTCCCTGACCAAATCCACCTACATTAGGATTACTTGTTAATGGTTGATCAAGTTTGATGGATTCCCCCTCCGAAACAAGGAGTTCTGGTCCTGGGGGGATAATATCAACTACTTGACGTCCATCCGATGTATCCACTATAGTTATTTCATATCCCCCCCTTTCTTTTCGTATGATTCTACTTACTATACCTGCTGCTGTAGCATTATAAATTGTATTGTTACTTTTGGTACCATCAGGATAAATCTGACCTCTTCCCCTATTCCCACCTACATATATGGGATATTTTAAGAAGTGAACATCCTTATTAGTAGAGGGATCTGGGGAAATAATAGGAAAGGAAATTTCACTATATTTTTGACCGGTAACAGGACCCATCACAAGAATATTTTTTTTAGTGGGGCGGTAGCTCTGAAAAGAAAGATTTACTGTCCTTTCTTTCATCTCAGGAGAAATACGACTGGGGGGGGCTAATTCAAACCCCTCAGGTAAAATAAGAACAGCCCCAATACTCAAGGCCCCTCTTTTACCATTTGAAAGAACTTGTTTCAGTTTTGTATCATAAGGAATCCGAACAACTGCTTCAAATACAGTATTGGGAAGTACCGCCCGGGGGACCTCAATATCTACAGGCTTATTAGCTAAATGACAATTGGCACATACAATACGACCAGTTGCTTCTCGTGGATTTTCATAAACTTGTTGCGCAAAAATGGGATATGCATTTGAAATGGATGACTGAGTTATTATATATATTATTATTATGGGCAATATGTAAATGTATCGAATCTTATTTTCTTTTATCCAAGAACGGGTATTTCTCATTTGCATGGTCCAATAGTTAATACCGACAATTTCTACAATAAAGTAGGTAGGTCATTTGTATAATTCCCTATCTATGATTCTGCTATTTACTGGAAAATTATTATTGGAATATAGGAATAATCTCTTGAATCAGTGTAAATATCAAAACAAAGAAAGTAACAAACATGAGAACCGACTAAAATCATTGTTCCTTCACGCCATTGAGTGATAAATCAATACAAGTGCGGGGGATATACGATTTAAATAATGGAAGATACCATATTTAAAAATTGTATCTAGAATAACTGGAAAAGTGGAAGCAAGAACAGATATAATTTGATCGTTATGATCAAATCCAAAATCTTTGTAGATAGAGTCAATCATTAGTTCCCAACCGTGGGGCGAATGGAATCCGATACATAAATCAGTTACTAAAAGAATGGAAAAAGCTTTTATTGTATCGTTTAAATTATATAGGAATTCCTGAACCCGAGAGTTAAGAATAACAAGCTCGTCATTACCCATAATAGAATAAACACTTAGAATAATAAAAGACATTATGTTTATTGAGAAGTGCAAAATCGTATTCATACGGTCTTGGTTATACATCTTGATTAATTGAACCGTTTCTTTGTGGATTCCTATAGTAAGCTTTTGTATATGTGTTTCTGAAGATTCATTTATCATTTCGTCCAACAAGAGTAGTCTCTCTAATTCTATGAATTTTTCTAGAATACTATTTTCTTGAATATCATTCCAAAGGGTTTCAGATTGTCTTTTATTCCACCAATTAATAGACCATGATTCCATACTTTTATTAAATGAGAGAGAGATCCACCAAGGCAAAAATACTAAAAATAAAAATATAAGAAATAGAATGTGAATAAATACTTTCTTTTTTGTCATTTTTTCATTTAATGAATTGTTAAAGAATCCACTAATCTATATATAAAGAATACAGAAATAGAATCAAAGTCCCTTTTAAGAAAAAAAAAAAAAAAAATAAAAAAAAAAAAAAAAAAAAAATAAATTCGTCATTTCAATTCAATTGGTACACGCAAGAAATAGGCTAATTCCGCGACTTTTTGTTCAATTTCTCGTGGAGTGAAATTATCATCAATATGAATTAATGGAATAGACCCCTGGCCCCTGATTTCCATATAAAGGAAAAAGACAATACGAGTATAAATACCCTCTTTAGCTTCGATTCGTATGGCCTGAATATCTTCCATAAGGAATCGGAGAAAGATACGACGATTTTTTCCGGGAAATCCCCAACGAAAAATACAAACTGTTCCTTCTTTTCTATCGAATCTATCATAACCACTACCTATATTCCAAGAAATTATGCACCACAAATAGGAACTAATAAAGAGACCTGCTATCCCATAGAAGGACACCACGATTCCTTGTGGAAAAAAAAGTATTTGTTGATACGGAAATAAAGATCTAAAATTACTATCTATATAACTCAAAATTCCAGCCACTAAGAATCCTAACGAACCTAAAAAAAGGATAAAGGCCCAGTAGAAATTAATTATTTTTCGGGAGCCTGTTATAAGTTCTATCCATATACGGTCTGATCGCCAATTCATACTAGATTTAGTTGCATTTTTTTGGAATTGAGAGAATAATCCCAATTTGACTTTCCTATTTTTGTTTACGAAGTAACGCTCATCAACTAGCACTTTTATGAACCTTCCAAAAAATGGCATCTCCTTCATATGATCTTATTTTATATATGACCATATGAAGCCCCATTTAATAACTTCATTCGTATCTAGTTTAGTTGAAAATAATAGCTAGACCCATATCGTGTTTCCGAATGCATAAACGTTCGTTCATTTATGTTTGTGGGAAGTCACCACATATTATACCCAACTATATTAGTTGTATTTGTGTTATAATGCAAGTCTAATTAAGTCTTAAAACAATGGATGAGATTTGAATTTAAACAATCTTGTTTTTTTGTACATAAATAAATAAAGAAGCCATTGCAAATGCCGGAATTACTAGGCCCACTAAGGGTACAAAAATAGAGGGTAAATTTGGAATTGTCATAGCAACGGTACCTCAATTTATTATTTATTATTGTTACATTAATTGTTAGTAGAATTATCTTATAAAAATTTGTATCGTATATTATTTTATTTATTATTATACTAAGTATATCGAATAACCTACTAACTGAATAGAAAATTTAGAACTTAATACTTACAATTTTTTTGATTTGCCCTGCCCGCTCTCATGTAAGGAAGAAATTACTTTTTGATTTTGCTGATTATTACTTTATAAAATGAAAATCAAAAAATAACTATTTGTTTTCTCAAAAACAAAAAAAAAAAAGAAAGTCCTACTTGAGTGAATTTTGATTCAAAGGAAAGAAAGTGTGGAGTTGAAAAAATTCACTCATAACGTCTTTTAAAATATTTCGTGGTACGATTGGATCAAATAATCCCTTATGGAATAAATATTCAGACACCTGCGAACCCTCGGGTACTGTCTTATTCAATGTTTGTTCAATTACTCTTTTACCTGCAAATGCAATATAGGCATTTGGTTCGGCAATAATAATATCGCCTAACATACCAAAGCTGGCTGTCACCCCACCAGTAGTGGGAGATGTAAGGATGGATATATAGAATAACTTTTTATTTGATTGATAATCATATAAAGCAGAAGATATTTTAGCCATTTGCATCAAGCTCAGACTTCCTTCTTGCATGCGTGCCCCCCCCGAAGCACATACTATAATAAGGGGTAGAAATCGGTGGGTAGCATACTCGATCAAACGGGTTATTTTCTCCCCTACTACAGATCCCATACTACCCCCCATAAATTGAAAATCCATGACCCCAACTGCTATGGGAATACCGTTTAGCTGACCTATGCCCGTTTGAACAGCTTCCGGTAATCCTGTCTTTTTTTGATAAAAGTCGATACGATCCTTATAAGGTTTCGCCTCTGAATGAAACTCAATGGGGTCCAGAGATATCATGTCTTCATCCATAGGATACCAAGTACCCCGATCAATCAAAAGTTTGATTCTATCCAAACTGCTCATTTTCAAATGATATCCACATTGTTCGCAAATATTCATTTTTGACTTAAACAATTTCTTATAATTTAATTCATAACAATTCTCGCATTGAACCCATAAATTCCTGTATTTTTGAGTTACATCGAGATCATTACAACTTTCTCTTATAGTTAAATCATTACCATTCGTGCTAATTCTTATACCGATACC